GACAGTATCTATCGGTACTTTATATTTCATTTCAAAGTTAGAAGAAAGAAGGAATCACTCAATTTCGTGGATGATAGAATATATATTTTTGTAGATTAGATATTGTGCAAATACTTTCTATACTAATAGAACTTTATTCTATTTATTTTAATATCTCATCCAATTTGAAAATTTTTAGAAAAAGTTCTATTTAATCAATAAAACCCCTCTTGTTTTTTTATTTGTCCCCCCACTTCTTATACTTATATTATTTTATTTCATAAGAAATTGAAAAAAGCTCTGATACATCTGGAAAAATTGAAAGTCAGACTAGGAATCTTTGAAGAACAGGATTAAGAATCGTTACTCTTTTGACACAAAAAAGGGTTTAGAAAATTCCCTTTCTTGTGTCGAAGACTAGGAAGACGAATAATCTCTTCTAGAAGAGATTGTTTGTTTCCCATATATCCCTTCTATTACCCGATTACTTCTATCAGGTATCTAATCCAATTGGATTCTATTTAGAATCTAAAACTATTGATCCATTTTATAACATTGAAATCGGACAATAGTAACTAACATAGCCCCATCGCCCCAATTTGGCTAAAAAAATAAAGAAATAGAGTGAAAGTCAAATAGGATTCTTCAAAATCTACATACTATGACTAGCAATGCGGTAGAAGAAATTCCCAGCATCTCGTAGAAAAAAGTATAAACAAGCAACCGCAAGTCTAGAAATTCATTTCGGCCAATTGAACCTTCTCGAACTGTTTCTTTTTAAGAACCAAAAAGATTTGTGCCAAAATAACAGATGCCAAGAAGAACAAAAGGCCTTGGACACGTAATGGATCTTGAAGTACTATTTCTGCATCTCCCTGACCAAATCCGCCCACATTGGGGTTACTCGTTAATGGTTGATCCAATTTGATGTATTCACCCTCTGAAACAAGAAGTTCTGGTCCTGGGGGGATAATATCAACCACTTGACGTCCATCCGTATCTGTTATGGTTATTTCATATCCCCCTTTTTCTTTTCGTATAATTTTGCTTACTATACCTGCTCCTGTAGCATTATAAACTGTATTGTTACTCTTGCTCCCGTCGGGATAAATCTGACCCCTTCCCCTGTTCCCGCCTACGTATATAGGATATTTTAAGAAGTGAACATCCTTCTTAGTAGCGGGGTCGGGGGAAAGAATAGGAAAGGTTATTTCGTTATATTTCTGACCGGGGACAGGTCCTATCACAAGAATATTTTTTTTATTAGGGCGATAGCTCTGAAAAGACAAATTGCCTATCTTTTCTTTAATCTCGGGAGAAATACGATCGGGGGGAGCTAATTCAAACCCCTCCGGTAAAATAAGAACAGCCCCTACATTCAAACCCCCTTTTTTACCATTAGCAAGAACTTGTTTTAGTTGCATATCATAAGGGATTCGAACAACTGCTTCAAATACAGTATCAGGAAGTACCGCCTGTGGAACCTCAATATCTACGGGCTTATTAGCTAAATGGCAATTGGCACATACAATACGCCCAGTTGCTTCGCGTGGATTTTCATAACCCTGTTGTGCGAAAATGGGATATGCATTTGAAACGGCTGTTCGAGTTATGATATATATCATGAGAGATACAGAAATAGATCGAGTAATCTGTTCCTTTATCCAAGAAAAAATATTTCTAGTTTCCATGGTCCAATCGTTGATCCCAAAATTTCTACAATAGACAATAAGTGGGGTAAGTCGCTAGTATAGTTCCCTATCCACGATTCTGCTAGTTACTGGAATAAATTTAATGGAATAATATTTTACTGAAATATAATATAGGATGAATCCCCCCAGATGGGTCGAAATAGAAAGCGTAAGTACGACTTGCAATGTTTTGTTTATGTACAACTACAAAGTAACAAAGGTTCTGGTTGGATTAGATTAATATCAGTGGATCTTTTATCAGTCATTCATTGAATGATAAATAACTACAAGTGAAGGAGATACGCGATTTAAATAACGGAAAATCCAATATTTAAAAATTGTATCAAGAATGACTGGAAAAGTGGAAACCAGACCAGATATAATTTGATCATTATGAACAAATCCAAAATCTTTGTAGACAGAGCCAACCATTAGTTCCCAACCATGAGGTGAATGGAATCCGATACATAAATCCGTTAATAAAAGAATAGAAAAAGCTTTGACTGTGTCGCTTAAGTTATATAGGAATTCCTGGGTCCAAGAGTTAAGAATAACAAGTTCTTCATTACCCAAAATAGAAAAACCGCTTAGAATAACAAAACAGATTATATTTGTCGAGAAGTGCAAAATCGTATGGATCCGACTCTCATTGTATATGTTGATTAATTGGATCGCTTCTTTTTGGATTCCTATACGAAGTTTTTGTAGATGTGTCTCCGAGTATTCCTCGATCAGTTCGTCTAAGACGAGGAGTTCCTCTAATTCTATGAATTTTTCTAGAATACTCTTTTCTTGAATATCATTCAAAAAAATTTCGGATTGCCCAGCATTCCACCAATTATTAACCCAAGATTCCAGACTTTTATTAAATGAGAGAGAAAGCCACCAGGGCAAAAATACTATAGATACAAGATATAAAAGGGGAGTGAATGCTTTCTTTTTTGTCATTTTTCATCTGTGAATTGTTAATCAACCCACCTCATTCATCGACTCTATGCATTCTAATATTTCTTTCACACATGAGTTCTATACAAGGTATGAAACCTATAAATCTATTTTCTTTGCGGTTATTGAATCTAGAAAGAATAGAGAAATCAATTAAGAATCCACTTTGAATGAAGAAATATTCAAAAATAACCTTTCCCGATATCTCAATCGGTCAACAAGTGTCTTTTTTCGATGAATGATCGAAAGAACCACTTTAATTTAAGTAATGAATATTAGTTCAATTTTGAGACGAAAGAACTCCTTTTCTCTCAAATATCAAAATGTCCAATATTTCAAAACAAATTTACTGATACAAATTTACTGATTACCCACAGTCAGGAATAAAATAATTGAGGGAAAGAGATTGCGATAATCAAAGTGGCAAAACAAGACATAAATTGGCTAGTTATCATTATTAAGAAATCTAATTGTTATTTTTGTATTGGTCATTAAGGAACGCAAAAGAAAGGAGAAAAAGAAACGTCGATTGACAAAAAAAAATAATTTATAAAATAGGATTTATCTGTATCAATTCCAACCAAATATTGAACTTAAAAAGAAGATTAATTTCTTTATACCGAAATATACCGAAATAGTTTGATATATGAGATGAAGATATTATTTCGATTTGTTACTTGTTTAATTTGAGTTGCGTGGATTTGCATACGTATAAAAAACCACAAAAAGAGTTTCCTTTTATGCCGCCCACTTTAGCTTGAATGAACCTTCTGATGAAACTTCACACTTAAGTTATGTTATAGGAAAAAAAATTCTTGTATTTTTCCCTCTTGTTGAAAAAGCATCTATTTTTCCACGCATTTCTCAAAATACTTCAATTGGTACACGCAAGAAATAGGCCAATTCAGCAGCCTTTTGTTCAATTTCTCGTGGAGTCAAATTTTCATCAGTACGAGTTAAGGGAATCGTCCCCTGGGCTCGAATTTCCATATAAAGGATACGGCGTGCAAAAATACCCTCTTTAACTTCTATTCGAATGGACTGAATATCTTTTATAAGGAATCGGAGGAATATGCGACGATTTTTTCCAGGAAATCCCCAACGAAAAATACACACTATGCCTTCCTTTCTATCGAATCGATCATAACCACTGCCTACATTCCAGGAAATTGTGAACCACAAATAGGAGCTAATAAAGAGACCCGCGATTCCGTAGAAAGACATGACGATCCCTTGTGGAAAAAAAACGATTTGCTGAGACGGAAAAAAAGATATCAAATTTCTACCAAGATAACTGGAAATTCCAACCAATAAGAATCCTACTGAACCTACAAAAAGGATAAAGGCCCAGCAGAAATTACTTATTTTTCGAGACCCCGTTATAAGTTCTATCCATATATGTTCTGATCGCAAACTCATACTTGACCCGATTACATTTTATTAGAATTGAGAGAATACTTCAAATTTTTTTGACTTTACTTTTTTTGTTTCCGAAGTAACTCTCATCAACTAGCACTAGTTTGATGTAAACCTTTAGGAGTAATTCATCAAATTGATTAAATCGAAAAAAATAGCATACTCTTCATATGATCCCACTATATATACAGATCCGCCGACTTTCTATTTCAGCCATCCGGCGATCCTGATCGATTTGAAAACAGCTAGAATTCATTTAACCATATATCGTGTTTATGCAGGCATAAGAGTTCTTTCCTTTATGTTCGGCAAAAATTACATGTTATACCATATTCTACTAAATAGATGTCTGTGCTATGATACAAATCTAAGTTTTGAAAAAATGGAAGAGATTGGGTCCCATCGGATCTAACTAATCTTATTTTTTTGAACATGAAGAGATAAAGAAGCCATTGCAATTGCCGGAAATACTAGGCCTACTAAAGGCACAAAAATAGAGGGAAAGCTGAAAGTTATCATAGAATGGGTGCCTCGATTTATTATTTGTACCTGTTATTATTATTTATAAATAAAGATATCTTATAATAATTATAATTAAGAATTTGAAAGAATTTGAATTCTTATGAATTTTAAATTTCTATTTTATTATTAATTTAATTCAATTTTAAATTCGTAGTATAGATCTAAGTATCTATATATCTATATTTAAATATCTAAGTGAATATTATAGAATAAACGCAAGGAGTGTAGAAAGAAATAAATGAATTTATTTATCTTTTTATTCTACACGAAAGGTATGTATGATAATCTACTTTTTTCTTTTCTTTGTCTTTTATTCTTGTATTCTAATTTAATAAAGAAAGAGTTTGTTACACATTATGGAAAGATTCGTCAGAATCCGAACCAACAGAAATTTTTAGCTAAAAAGGGATTTTGGGGAAATGGAAATAGAGAAAAATAAAAAAACTCTTTTTTTTTTATATTTTATTTGAATTATATACGTAAGATAAAAATAAGAAATTCGTTTTGTTTGCCTAATTTGAAAAATTCAATCTTTTTTTTTGATAGAGACTTCTTAATTGAAAATTTAATTAAGAATCAGAAATATAAGTAAAAAAGAATTATCCACAACTTTTGATTCGTTCTACAATTCGAACTTATGTCACCAAAGAAAATTCCATTCTTATTTCCTTTGATTCCGATAAACTAACTACTCGTTTATTACAAATAACAAATAATTGTTGAACTTAGTGCTCTGTTTCATTTTGATTCAAAGGAACGAAAGCGTGGAACTGAAATAACTCACTAAGAACGCTTTTTAAAAGATTACGCGGTACGATTAGGTCGAATAAACCCTTCTGGAATAAATATTCGGCGGCTTGTGAACCTTCAGGTACTGTTGTATTCAATGTTTGTTCAATTACTCTTTTACCTGCAAATGCAATATAGGCGTCGGGTTCGGCAATAATGATATCACCCAACATACCAAAACTGGCTGTTACTCCGCCAGTAGTAGGAGATGTAAGGATTGATACATAAAATAACTTTTTATTTGATTGATAATCATATAAAGCAGACGAAATTTTAGCCATTTGCATCAAGCTCAAACTTCCTTCTTGCATGCGTGCCCCCCCCGAAGCACATACTATAATAAGAGGTAGCAACTTTTTGGTAGCGTATTCAATCAAACGGGTTATTTTTTCCCCGACTACGGATCCCATACTACCTCCCATAAACTGAAAATCCATAACCCCAACTGCTACGGGAATGCCGTTTAGTTGGCCTATGCCTGTTTGAACAGCCTCGGTTAATCCTGTCTTCTTTTGATAAGAATCAATACGATCTTTATAAGGTTCCTCCTCCGAATGAAATTCAATGGGATCCAGAGAGGCCATGTCTTCATCCATAGGATCCCAAGTACCAGGATCGATCGAAAGTTCGATTCTTTCTGAACTATTCATTTTCAAATGACATCCACATTGTTCACAAATATTCATTTTTGATTTCAAAAATTTCTTATAATTTAATCCATAACAATTTTCACATTGAACCCACAAATGCCTATATTTTTGAGTTACATCGAGATCATTAGAACTTTCTATTATAGTAAAATCGCTCCCCTTCACGTGGGTTTGTATATCCGAAACCTCTCCTTCACTATTATTTCTACTTTCACCACAAATTTCACCATAAATGGAACTATAGATGTAACTATCGCTGTAATTATCACCTCCACTTACAATGGAAGTATCAATCCAGATTTGAGACTGAAGATAACTGTCAATGCAACTATTAATATGATTATTCCAACTATATTGAGTATCATACATGTAATGATTATAGTAGGTATCTTCACCCGTAGATCCATTATTCAGATAACTAGAATTCCAATAAGTATTTTTTAGTTCACTCCGAAACGAATGATTGTTGTCAATCTCAAAAATTTGATTTTCAATATCAAAATATATGGAAAAATTGTCTCCATTACTATCCTTAACTAAAAAAGTGTCATCGGCGATGAAATTCCGAATGTCTTTAACGACGAATAAATGATCAACCTTACTGTAACTAGAATCGTCACGACCCCCCCAACTCTGAATGTTTTTAGTCGTATCTTTTATATCCGGCTCATCACCTTCACTGGCATTTTCAATAGAACCAAGACTTTCCGTTGATTTATTTATCCCACACCGGCATTCGAACTCCTTCTTAAACAACATCGAATTAAACCACCATCTTTCCATAGACTTTTCTTGCCTCCTATTTGCATGAAAATACAATAGATGAATAGTCATTCGATCCAAAATTTATTTATTTGAATTTGAATATTTTATTTCCTATTAAAATAAACATAGAAATCCAATCACTAGAATTTTTTTAGTAACTAATTAGGGAGTTTGAGTATTGAAAAAAAAAATTCTTTTTTGTTTTGTGGAAATTCGAGGGTAATACGTCACTATACAGGAATATGATGGAACCCCTCTTCATTATAAATATCATGATAAAGAGTACTTTCTCCTATGTCGTGTCAAATTCGCATCGAAAAAAAAGAAATATTTGTTTTATTCTATAAATATTTTTTTCGTAAAATCTCGTCTAATAACTAACTAATAATAAGTAATAACTTAAGGTTTTATTCCATCAATAGGGAACGAAAAGGACAATATACGGGATAGGTATAAAACGGCTTGCTTGGGGGAAACTGCAAAATATAAAAGAATATACCAACCCTAAGGATCCAGAGGATTAATTGTGGATCCAAGACAGTAATAGAAAGATTTGATTCTTAGATTTTTTATTTCAAATATTCTTTATCTAGATAAGTATGTATTTATCTAAAATACATGCAATAGAATCTTTGTATTCGGCTCAATCTTTTAGTAAAAGATTGGGCCGAGTTTAATTGAAATTTAACTAAGAAACGACTTTATCCAATTTATCCACCGCGTCAAAATTGAATCGGATTTCC